GTAGAATTGTAGAAAGAATCATGTAGATAATTACTGATATTCTTGATTACTAAGTAGGAAATGAAACCTCTATCAACTAGCAACAAGCTAAAAGAACGAAATTATTTTTTCCGCGAAATTCAATTGGGTAATGAAAATAATAAATAAAAAAATTTCATCTTATTTTCTTACCTTCGGATTATAACGAAATTTTCGGGAATTTACAATTTATTTGCATTTATAAGTGGAAGAAACTCTTTATTATTTATTACATTACTTTATTACAATATTACAATTACATTTAGAAAACTGAATAAGCTCATTTAATTAGTTCTAGATTCCTTGCACTTTCATTCTATATACTTATTTAATACTTAAACTTAGATTCACTTCGATATACTAAAATTATACTATATTAGATATACTATATACGAATTAGAATACGAATTCTAATAATTAGAAGATATCTTTCTCTTTTTAACAATAATAATATAGAATATAGTAAGTAAAAAGATTAATATAACAATAAATAACAGATACAAATATTCAATCGGGGGTGCCCAGCCTATGACAATTCTCAACAATTTACCCTCTATTTTTGTGCCTTTAGTAGGCTTAGTCTTTCCGGCAATTGCAATGGCTTCCTTATCTCTTCATGTTCAAAAAAACAAGATTTTTTAGATTCGATGAAAGAAAGTTTTACTTATTTTTTCAAGACCTATACTTGAATCATAACAGAGATATCCGTTTTAGATATATATTTAGTATAATTATGGTATAACATTAAAAAAAATGACAACGATAAAAGAAGGGTTTTTTATGCAGGCGTGAATATGATATTTTTTTATGCAGACGTGAATATGATATATTAATAAATGAGCCATTTGAAAATCAATCAAGATTGGAGTAGATGCCTGAAATAAACGCAAAGTAAAAATATCCGTATGCGCGTAGATAGGGGATCGTACGAGAGGGCTTCATTTTAGTATTTTAGACTAACAAATTGGATGAATTCCTCCCAAAAATGCACATCAGAATGGTGCGAGTTGATGAAAGTTACTTCGGAAACAAAAAAAGTAAAGTCAAATTCATGCGGGCTAGTCTCTCACTTCCAATAAAATGCAACCGGATCTAGTATGAGTTGGCGATCAGAACATATATGGATAGAACTTATAGTGGGGTCTCGAAAAACAAGTAATTTCTGTTGGGCTTTTATACTTTTTTTAGGTTCATTGGGGTTTTTATTGGTTGGAATTTCCAGTTACCTTGACAGAAATTTGATATCTTTATTTCCGTCTCAGGAAATCGTTTTTTTTCCCCAAGGGATCGTGATGTCTTTTTATGGGATCGCTGGTCTATTTATTAGCTCTTATTTGTGGTGTACAATTTCATGGAATGTGGGTAGCGGTTATGATCGATTCGATAGAAAAGAAGGAATCGTGTGTATGTTTCGTTGGGGATTTCCTGGAAAAAATCGGCGCATCTTACTCCGATTTCTTATGAAAGATATTCAGTCTATCAGAATAGAAGTTCAAGAGGGTATTTATGCTCGGCGTGTCCTTTATATGGAAATCAGAGGGCAGGGGGTCATTCCTTTGATTCGTACTGATGAAAATTTGACTCCACGAGAAGTTGAGCAAAAAGCTGCGGAATTGGCTTCTTTTTTGCGCGTACCAATTGAAGTAGTTTGAAATGAACTGAAAACTGAAGAATAAACATTTGTCTTACCAGGAGGCCAGGAGTCCTTTCTTTTGCTTTTTTGTTTCTAGAGTATAACTTAACTGAAGTTTCTCCACAATACTGATGAAGCAAAGAAGACGTATATTATATAATATACTAAACAATACAATGAAATATACTAAACAATACATTTTTTTTTGTCAGTCATGTATTCTTTCGTTTTTTAGACTATGATTCTGTAATTTTTTCGAAATTCAAAGACTAACTAACCACTGGACTCATAAAAAAAATAGATAATAAATTTAGATATTTAGATATAGAAATTTGACGTCTTGTAATAGAACTTATGCTGAATAGAAATAGTAGATCGTCTAGAGTCGACGAATGGGGTTCGGTCAAAATTTACAGACAAAAAAATGAAAAAAAAAAAAGCATTCATTCCCCTTTTATATCTTACATCGATAGTATTTTTGCCCCGGTGGATCTCTTTTTCATTTAATAAAAGTCTGGAATCTTGGGTTACTAATTGGTGGAATACTAGTCAATCTGAAACTTTTTTAAGTGATATTCAAGAAAAGAGTATTCTAGCGAACTTCATAGAATTCGAGGAACTCTTCCTATTGGACGAAATGCTAAAGGAATACCCGGAAACACATTTACAAAGGTTTCGTATCGGAAGAATCCACAAAGAAACGATTCAATTGATCAAGATGTATAATGAAGATAGTATCCATATGATTTTGCACTTCTCGACAAATTTACTCTGTTTCGTTATTCTAAGTGGTTATTCTATTCTAGGTAATGAAGAACTTATTATTCTTAATTCTTGGGTTCAAGAATTCCTATATAATTTAAGCGACACAATAAAAGCCTTTTCTATTCTTTTATTAACCGACTTATGTATAGGATTCCACTCACCTCATGGTTGGGAACTAATGATTGGCTCTGTCTACAAAGATTTTGGATTTGCTCATAATGATCAAATTATATCTGGCCTTGTTTCCACTTTTCCAGTCATTCTGGATACAATTTTTAAATATTGGATCTTCCGTTATTTAAATCGTGTATCTCCATCACTTGTAGTAATTTATCATTCAATGAATAACTGAAAAATAATGATCCACCGACAAAATTTTTAGAAGGTTGGTTATTTTTTAAACACTTCAAATTTTACTTTTTTTATATTTTATACATTTTGTCTATACATCCACACATCCAAGAGATTCAAATTTTTACATTTTAGTAAAAATTTTTCAGTAAATAGCAACGTCGTGGCTAGGGAACTCCGCTAGTGACCCACTCAATTTTATTGTAGAACTTTTCGGTATCAACATTGGACCATGCAAACTAAAAAGACCCTCTCTTGGATCAAGGAAGAGATTACTCGCTTCATTTCCGTATCGCTAATGATATATATAATAACTGGGGCATCTATTTCAAATGCATATCCCGTTTTTGCACAGCAAGGTTATGAAAATCCACGTGAAGCAACTGGCCGTATTGTATGTGCCAATTGTCATTTAGCTAATAAACCTGTAAGTATTGAGGTTCCACAGGCGATACTTCCTGATACTGTATTTGAAGCAGTTGTTCGAATTCCTTATGATATGCAACTAAAACAAGTTCTTGCTAATGGTAAAAAGGGAGCCTTGAATGTAGGGGCCGTCCTGATTTTACCCGAGGGGTTTGAATTAGCTCCTCCTGATCGTATTTCGCCAGAGATGAAAGAAAAAATAGGTAATCTATCTTTTCAGAGCTATCGCCCCACTAAAAAAAATATTCTTGTGATAGGTCCTGTTCCGGGTCAAAAATATAGTGAAATAACCTTTCCTATTCTTGCGCCGGATCCTGCCACTAAGAAAGATGTTCACTTCTTAAAATATCCCATATACGTAGGCGGGAACAGGGGAAGAGGTCAGATTTATCCCGACGGGAGCAAGAGTAACAATACGGTTTATAATGCTACAGCAGCAGGTAGAGTAAGCAAAATAATACGAAAAGAAAAAGGGGGATACGAAATAACCATAACAGATGCGTCAGAGGCACGTCAAGTGGTTGATATTATACCTCCAGGACCAGAACTTCTTATTTCAGAAGGTGAATCCATCAAACTTGATCAACCATTAACGAGTAATCCTAATGTGGGCGGATTTGGTCAGGGGGATGCTGAAATAGTACTTCAAGACCCATTACGTGTCCAAGGCCTTTTGGTCTTCTTAGCATCCGTTATTTTGGCACAAATCTTTTTGGTTCTTAAAAAGAAACAGTTTGAGAAGGTTCAATTGTCCGAAATGAATTTTTAGATCTTCGGATTTATCAATATCAAGTTCTTAAAAAGAACAAAATTTTTGTTTATCATACCAAAAGAGTTTTTGAAAAGCATTTTGCTTTTGTTTATATTCTTTTTTGATTTCTATCGGATTGGGGTAATTACTTGTACTGCATTTCTAGTTATAGTATGCATATTGCTTGATAAGAAGAATATTGCTTGATAAGAAGACCTCCCCTCTTTATGTTTTTTTTAATCCAAATTGGAGCGGTGCGATTATGTCACTATATGACAGATTTAACTGTCATAAAATCTATCAATAGTTTTTTTTATCTAATAGAATCAAATTTGACTAAATACCAAAAATAAGTAAGCGGAAAAACAAAGGCTAAATGAGGGAACAAAGTATTCTAGGAGATATTATTCTATTCATCTTGCCGTTCTTCGACACAAGAAAAAAAGGATTTCCGCATCCCTTTCTTTTTCTTGTCTTGTGTTGAAATAATAATGATTCCCGATCTGATTCCTCAAAGATTCCAACTTAGTTGATAGTTTTTCCAGGATTATCATAACATTCTTTTTGGTTTTCTATGCGGATTGGATATAAATTGGATTGATTTTATTATGTATACATATAAGTGTAAAATTTAAATATTAAAATAGTGGACAAACAAGCAAGTTTTTAGAGCAAATAGAACTTGTTCAATGAATTTCAAAATTGAATTTTGATGAAATGAAATATTCAAATAAATAGGACTGAAGTTCTATTAGTATAGAAAAAATAGAAAAAGTGTGTCACACAGGAAAAGGAAATTGAGTAATTCCTTCTTTCTGTTAACTTTGAAAGTATCGCTAGATACTATCGAGGAACAAATGTTCTGAATCAATTAATGAAGTTACTTTTTCAAAAACACTGCCCAGAAAAAAAGTCTAATGGAGTTTTTTGAAATATTTGAAATATTAGAAAAAGGGGGGATAATCCATTTTGTCATTTATACGAATATTGATACGAAAAATAAAGTATGATGATTATTTAAGAACTCGGCGGGACCCCCTCGAATCAGACAAAGAA